TATAGATGGTCCGATACTGAATAAACGATTATCTCCTCTAGATGGAAGAAGATTCTCTTTGAAAAGTAATTTTGTACCATCTGCTAGAGCTTGAAGAATTCCTAAAGGTCCGGCGTATTCAGGTCCAATACGTTGTTGTATCCCTGCAGATATTTCTCTTTCTAACCAAACAATTACTAGTACACCTATTGTGATTCCTAATACAGTAGTCAAAATATAGACAAGCATCCATATGATCCCATAGACCTCTTGTAAGGATTCCAATCTGGAAAAAGAATTGATAGCTTGTATTTCTGTTGTATCAATTATCATTTCAACGATCAACTTCTCCCATAATGATATCTATGCTACCTAGTATCGTCATAATATCAGCCAATTTCATTTTTTTAACTAACTGAGGAAGAATTTGCAAATTGATAAAACCGGGTGGGCGAATTTTCCATCTCCAGGGAAAAACACTCTGATCTCCTATCAGAAAAATTCCCAATTCTCCTTTTGGGGTTTCGACTCTTACATAAAGTTCTTGCTGTGATAATTCAAAAGTCGGAGAAGGTTTCTTACTAATGAATCGATAATCAAAATCATTCCATTCGGGATCCCTTACTCTATCAAAGCGTCGGATTTCTAAATTCTCATAGGGCCCCCCTGGAATTCCTTCTAGAGCCTGTTGAATAATTTTTATAGATTCTGTCATTTCGCTGATTCGTACTAAATAACGAGCTAACGAATCCCCTTCTTTTTGCCATTGTACTTCCCAATCAAATTCGTCGTAACACTCATAATGATCAACTTTACGAAGATCCCATTGTATTCCGGAAGCTCGTAGCATTGGTCCTGATAAACCCCAATTTATTGCTTCTTCTCCGCCAATAATGCCTACTCCTTCAACTCGTTCTAAAAAAATAGGATTCTGTGTAATAAGCTTTTGATATTCAGCAACCCCTGTTAAAAAATAATCGCAAAAATCTAAACATTTATCTATCCATCCATGAGGTAGATCAGCAGCTACTCCTCCGAGACGAAAATAATTATGCATCATTCGCATACCGGTGGCAGCTTCGAATAGGTCATATATCAATTCTCGTTCTCGAAAAATATAGAAGAAGGGGGTCTGTGCCCCAATATCTGCCATAAAAGGGCCAAGCCATAACAAATGCGAAGCTATACGACTCAACTCCAACATAATGACTCTGATGTAGCTCGCCCTTTTAGGTACTTGAATATTGCCTAACTGCTCTGGTGCATTTACAGTTATTGCTTCTGTGAACATAGTAGCTAAATAATCCCAACGTGTTACATAAGGCAAATATTGTATAATTGTTCGGTTTTCTGCAATTTTTTCCATTCCTCTGTGTAAATAACCCAATATTGGTTCGCAGTCAATAACATCTTCACCATCTAGAGTAACGATGAGTCGAAGAACACCATGCATTGATGGGTGGTGAGGACCCATATTGACTATCATGAGGTCTTTTCTTGTAGCTGGTGCAGTCATAGGTTTTTCCCCATTCATTCTTCCATGAATTGCTGAAAGTGAAAAAAAAAAAAGAAGTTCATCAAAATTTAAACGATCAAAAAGATTCTTCAAATTAACGAGTTTTTATCTCTCGAATATCCAACTGACCAATTATTTCTTTATAACGTACTCTATTTTTTTTTGACAAATAAGCCAATAGCCGTTGACGTTTTCCTAGAATTTTCCGTAGACCTCTCTGAGATAAATAGTCTTTTTTGTGCAATTTCAAATGTGAAGTAAGTCTCCGTATCTTATTGGTAAAACTGACTACTTGAAATTCAACAGACCCCCTGTTTTCTTTCTTTTCTTCTTGTGAAGTAACGGAAATGAATGAATTTTTGACCATAAAAGAATTTCCTCTTCCTTTTTTTACTTTACAGATATGTAATTTTATCGATCAGAAATAATAATGCCAGTAATTTGAATGTGATATACATAATGATCTTAATTTCTTTATCGACTCCTAATTTTATCAATTAAAATGAATTAATCAAATTGGATTCGAATAGGGATACAAAAGGATGGTACGTTTTTGCACTCACAAAAGCGAATAATTTATATTTCAACCGAAAATGAAGAAGATTTTGTTGATTCAATTCACTTTTTATCTAATTGATACTTTATTGACGTATATTAGAATGGGATGTAAGACAAGGTATGTGTACATCTGTTTACTTTCATATACCATATACGGTATAGGATATATAGGAAAAATACGGTATTAACATTAACCAATTTTCAATCGTGGATACATACGTAGTCTTAACATATTGATACGACTGCCATTATTCGTATCAAACCAATAGCGATTCATACAAGCTAAATCTTCTAATCGATAATTCGGCCAAAGAAAGAACTTTAATTGAATTAATTCATTTTTATCACTATCAAGATGTTTACTTTCATCCAAAAATGGACTCCAGTTTTTTACGTTGTTCTCGTTACAAAATACCGGATTTCTATTCACACCATTTTTATTCGTTGAACTGAAACAAATTAAAATTCTCAATTCTCTACGACGTCTAGATGATAAAATATTTTCAGGAACAAGTAAATTCGAATGATTTTTATCTCTATTTCCAGTCATTCTTTGATGTTTTGAAATAGATTCATCAAAATTCTTCTTATCAACATATCCTCGTTCTCGATATCTTTGATTAATTTGGCGTTTACTCTTATGAACCAATGAAATACCTATGGTTTGATACATAATAAATTGTCCATCATTTTTTACAGACAGACGAACCGATTCGATAATCAATATCCCTTTTTTCATCAATTCTGTAAGAGGTAAATTCTTCTGAATCAGCATTATATTCAGACTCATTTCTCTTCTTTGAATAGAGGATATAGTAATTTTTCTTGGGTTTCTCAGTCTAAGCAGGAGACAATATACCTTAATATTATTGATCATTCTTTGATTCAAAGCATCGTCCCATCTCAATTGAAAAAGCAAATATCGTTTCAGGAAGAAATTTAGTTCTGCTTCCGTGTTGCTCTTGTATTGTTTTTTCGTTTTACGTTTTTTCATGTCTGATCGCGCATAATCTTCTTCAATATCTTTTTGTTGGTTTGAGAGAAGGGATCCAAGATTTCTTTGGTTTTGTGCATCTGAACCACGATCTCGTCGATCTGCGGGTTCTTTTTCTTCTTGATTTCGATTCTTTAATTCAAAAGATTTTTTTTCTTCATTCGATGGTATAAAAAAATTCACTTTTGGCTTTCCATTGACGTTTTTATTTTCACTAACATTTTCATTTATATTCAAATTTAAAAGAAGTAATTTGCTTGGTATAATCCACGGTTTCATTTTATATGCATTATAAAGTAGCACAAATTCGGGGAAGAACCAAAGTTCCAGATTGGATATAGGACAATTTAGTATTTCTTCATTCATTCCCATCCAATCAAAAAAGATTTTTTTATGATTGGGTGGATTGATTTCTAGATCTTGATGAATTGTAAGATAAAAAAGACCTTTCTTATCAATTTTATCAATTATTGGGTAATTATTAGTTCCAATCTTAGTTTTTTTATTACTGTTGGAATCGATCTTGATCCAGGCCTCAATATTGACTTTTTTTCTAAGACAAAACTTGAGAATTTTCCAATCAAAATATTTTCTATCTGGATTTTTTTCCATATACATAATATCACCTCTTCCTAGATAATTATTGATAGGAATACCCCCCCATTTATCAAATAATTTGCCTTTAGGTGTGTTGTAATTATAAGAAATCTTTTGATTCGTATTTACTTGTAATGGTGATCCATAAACAGAAATATATGAGTTCCTCTTAGTTTCATAATTAATAGATTGATATGATAAAAGATCATATTTAAAGTATTTTTGAAAATTATCTTTTTGATTCGATAATGAATATACTTCAGAATCTTTTTGTTTTTTGTAATAAAGTAATTGGTTTTTTTCATATGAATTCCATTTCTTTAAATCTTTCTTTTGAGCTGTACGACATTGATTGACTCTATTTCGCCATTTTTGTGGGATTAATCTAGACCATCTAATCTGAGATAAATCGTATTGATAATGACCTCTTAACCAGTTTTTCCATTGATTCGCTCCATAACTCCGAAATTTCTTATATCTTAATTCAGAATGAATTATTCCTTGTGTTCCAAAAGAATCCTTTATCTCAGTCTTAAGAAAAAAAGATGTTCCGTGATATTGAAGAACAGATCTTAATTTATCCAAGTGGGTTTGGGATAAATTGTAAAATACATATGCTTGTGACAAGGCGGATAAGTCACAAAAAATAGGTGAATTCCTTTTAATATTACTAATATTATAAAGTGACTTTTTTATAGTCGAAATAAAGTGAATTGTATTTTGATTTGTTTTATTAATTCTTTCTTGATTTGTTTCATTAGTGTAAATGTATTTATCAATCATTTTTTTTGTTGATTCAAGAAAAAGTTGTATATTGATTTGGGGAATATTAATGATACACCGAAAGACATCTATGTAGATTCTTTCAATGAAAATTTTTATAAAATAATGTAATTTACTGATTAATCGAGCATTTCTTCTTTTTAATATTTGCCAAATATTTTTTAGTGATTCTAGTCTTTTGGCATTATAAGTTGTTTTGTTAGAATTAATATTTATTCCTGGAGTTACTTTTTTTTTGTCGTTTGTAATTTTTTCTATTTGATTTCTAATTGTGCGTGTTCTATCAGTCAGATCCTTCAGTTTTTTTTCTGCCAGGGAATAATTTGTCCAATCTGTAGATCGAATTTGATTAAACGATTCATGAATTATCTGATTGTTGATTATCGAATCTTTTTCTTTTTTAGTTTCACTTAATTCATATACTTCTCTCAATCTAAATAACAGAATTTGATTTACTTTTGAAAGTACTTTTCTTATTCTTTTTATAAATAGAACACTTTTGATGACCCAATTTTTTGTTTCTTTTGAGACTGTTATAAAAAAGTTTGTTCTTCCCTTTAAAACTCTTAAAAC